GACTCCTATAATTATTATTATTGTTTCTATAATAGAGATATGATCGATATATCTCTACCTTATATCCATAAGGAGAAAATATGACTCAAAATTTTCTATAACGTTTATATCGATGTTATAATAATAAAAAATCGATATATTTCGATCTTATATCCATAAGGAGAAAATATGACTCAAAGTTTTCTATAACGTTTATATCGATGTTATAATAATAAAAAATCGATATATTTCGATCTTATGGATATCAAATTCATATTAGAAAAGCTGTGTTTTTTAGTTCAGTGTGGAGTGGGAGAGCAACTGGAATGTCCCCTTTTGTGGCTATTTTTCGGATAGTGTTTACTAATTTCTCCATAAAAGAGGTAGTGGTTTATATGACAACACTATTTTAAGTTACTTGTGTTCTGAATTTTCTTTACGTTTTGTTGTACGCTATCTTTGGAACTGCATAAGATAAGATAGAAAATTTGTAGTCAACAAGTAATTAATTTAGCAGAATCAAAGTTAAAATACGAAGAATAGGGTTTTCTTTGGTGGCAGCGGATAATTCTATTTTGACTAATATTCTTAATTAGTAATTAAGAATATTAGTCAAAAGAGTGCATTTTTTTTTGAGGGAAATTAGGCAAATAAAACGAATTTCATCTTTCATGGACGTTGCTAAGATCCTTCCATTTATTTAGCAGCACCTTAGGATGGCATAGCCTTAAAGTGAAGGAAGTGAAAGGCGAGGTTCAAACGAATTTCATCCAAGTAAAGAATGATTCCTTTTGAATAAACGTTTTTTTGCACTTTTTTTTTTCGATGGATCTTTTTGATTATCGTCTCCTATCTTGCAAAAATGGAAACAAACTTAGGTAAGTACTTAAAAAAAAAACATGCATAAATCATAGATAAAATGACTAGTTAGTATTAGGCACCATCTTTACTTTTTAATCCTAAAATAATTTTTATAGGCCTGCCACTTTATCTTTTCTTTTTTAATCCTGTCTGACACTTGACAATGCCTATGTGTAATGCACATATATTTTATAATAAAAGAAATAGAATCGATATATTTCTATCTTATCCTATATTCATAGGAGGAAAATATGACTCAAAATTTGGTTTTCCTACGGGATCGGGTCTCGCACATTTTGACTCTTGTGACTTGTTTCTGTTTTTTCCATATAAAGTGGGTTGCAATAAAGAAAAAAGTTTGCCGTCTTCTTTTGTTCGAAAAAGGGGATCCACGATATATGCCTGTCCGCAAATTAGGCTTATCTAAAAGAGTAGTTGATGTACTTTTTGATGAAGAAAGGCTTATTTTTCTTAATCAATTAATAATAATGGTAATCTACACTCGCGAGGACCTCCTAGAAATAGAAGGTTTGGAGGAGAAAGATAAAGAGGAAATTGTCAGAAAAATAGACGAATTTGTTAATAATTCATGGGCTTTAACGGCCTTATTCTATTGTCACTTTGATAGACTGAAAGTGAAACCATGGTGGTGTAGATTGATAGTCTATATCTCTAGAAAAAGAAAAGACCCGGCTTTTCTCTTTATTTCAGAATTGAGGTTATCTACCCGAATAACTAGTTTCCTCATGGAAGAAAAGATCTATACTATCGAGGATCTTCTAATCATTATAAAAGATACTCACAGTTCCAAGTGGAAGAGACTTCTACAATCAGAAGATTTGGCATATTTCGATTTCCTCGAGATCTATGGAACCGTACACTATTTTCTTCATTGTTAAAGACAGACAGTCTCCGGGCGAATATGAAGCGCCTGGGTACAGGTGGAATGAAAGAGAATTTCGAATCCGCTTTATATACGAACAAAAAAGCTATAAGTCAGGTCAAGTAAGTCAGAATATTCATTACAATATTCTCGGGACCTATCGTATATAAATAAATAAATGAAAATCGTATATAAAGAAATTCGAAATAAAGAAATATATCTCTATCTTATACTTAGGAGACGAACAAGGAAGCTATAAGTCAGAATATTCATTACATTACAATATTAATCTATATATATACAATAAGATAGAGAATCAGATATTTCTATAGACGTAGTAGAGGGTCCCATTAGCATGCATCCAGTAGGAATTGAACCTACGAACTCTCCAATTATGAGTTGGGCGCTTTAACCATTCAGCCATGGATGCTTAGTAGAGATCCTCGTACATGGTGAATAACCAAATTCCAATTGAAATGAAATCTGTATATTAATATTTCTATAGGGCGATTAGATTCGAATCCATATTATTTAAGAATCTATTATAATAAGATATACGATCGATCATATACTTGACAATTTCTATCTAAAAAGTTTAGATTCTTTTTTTTATAAAAAAAGAAATAGAATTGATTCTAATAAGATATATCATCGATCATATAGTTGACAATTTCTATCTAAAAAGTTTAGATTATTTTTGTTATAAAAAAAGAAATAGAATTGATTCTAATAAGATATATCATCGATCATATAGTTGACAATTTCTATCTAAAAAGTTTAGATTATTATTGTTATAAAAAAAGAAATAGAATTGATTCTAATAAGATATATCATCGATCATATACTTGACAATCACTATATATTCAAGTTAGAATATTATTCTTTTCAATATAAAATATTTTTGGTGGATTGGGGGGACCACTATGAAAATTTTTGTTAAACAAGGGTGTATTTTACAAATCTCGTACATCAAACTAATTTTGATTTTTCTGGCTTGTTGCTGTTTTTTCCGTATATTGTGGGTTCCAATAAAGAAAAAGATTTGCCGTCTTATTGTGTTCGGGAAAGAGGATCCACGATATATCCCTCTTCGCAAATTAGGCTTATCGAAAAGAGTAGCTGATGTACTTATTAAAAAAGAAGAAATAATTTCTCTTAATCTATTAATAATGGTGGTAATCTACGCTCGCGAGTACCTCCTAGAAATAGAAGATTTGGACAAGAAAGAAAAAGAAGAAATTTTCAGAAAAATAGACGAATTTATTAATAATTCATGGGCTTTAACGGCCTTATTCTATTGTCACTTTGATAAACTGAACCTGAAACCGTGGTGGTATAGGTTGATAGTTTATATCTCTAGAAAAAGAAAAGACCCGGCTTTTTTCTTTATTTCAGAATTGAAGTTATCTACCCGAATAACTAGTTTTTTCATGGAAGAAAAGATCTATACTATCGAGGATCTTCTAATCATTATAAAAGATACTCACAGTTCCAAGTGGAAGAGACTTCTACAATCAGAAGATTTCCAATATTTGGCATATTTCGATTTCCTCGAGATCTATGGAACCATACACTATTTTCTTCATTGTTAAAGACAGACAGTCTCCGGGCGCTTCATATTCGCCCGGGTACAGGTGGAATGAAAGAGAATTTCGAATCCGCTTTATATGCGAACAAAAAAGCTATAAGTCGGGTCAAGTAAGTCACAATATTCATTACAATATTCTGCTGAATCCATTTCTTTTTCTAGGCCTGCCACTTTATCTTTTCTTTTTTAATGCGGTCTGATTTCTCATGTTACGGATTAGTATAATGTCTTTTAGCTATTCATTTCATGTTAGTAAGTATTTAGACTCTTTTAAAATTTTAATGAACCAAAAATTATCTTATTTACATAATACTTATTCGACTAAATTCAAATTCAGTGCCATTGATAAGACCGCGCTTGGTAATTTCTTTACCATGGCTCCCTTCCCTCGTTTTTCTATTTTATTAGGTTACAAAAAACGTATTAAATCGAGGGATACAAGAATCTCCGCGAATTTAGATAATTGGGATAATGCCGAGGGGTGGGATGCCCAGGAAGACCCTAGGTGGGATGACTGTGGGTGGCATGCCGGTGATGACGATGATCATGAAAGTCAAAATGAAAAAGAAAATGATCAAGAAAGTGATAATAATCCAGACAATAGAGAAAGGGATCTACTTAACAGACGCATAATTCGATTACTGATCGTTCTATTTATGAAGCCACCCCTTTCGGGAGAACAAAGCAACAGCAACTTATTCGACAAAGTTGAGAATCTAGTTTCTGAAGTCGAAGAAAAAATAAACTTGTTCTTGTTCTTGCAAAAAGGCGACTTACAAAAAGAAAGAATGGCCTTCAACAAGGTAAAAGCCTACCTCAAAGAAATAGAGGAAAAAATGGATTTGGAAGAATCCTTAGGCGTAGAAGAAGGATTCGACTGGTGGGAAACAGACGATTCCATTTTTGAACGAGAAAAAGGCGACTTCGAAGAAGAATCCGAATGGGAATTTTTTTCCGATTAATAAGAAAAAGGAATCGACTACGAAATTTAAATTTCGTAGTCGATTGCGATTTTAATGGAACGAAAAAAAAAAATTAAAAAAGAAGTTGGGAAATATTTTATGTTATTCAGTAAACAGAATAGAATTATAATCAAAAAAAATAAAACATGGATACTAAAAATCCAATTAGTTGTGTTCCTGGCGATTCTGGTATTGAAGAAAAAAAAGAAGGAAAACTTCTTCAACAAATTGATACTGTTTTGGATATCGGTTTTCCGCCAGACAAGATGCCTAAGGTTTTGAACGCCTTAATTATAAAGGAGGGCTACCCCGGTGGGGTAGATTATACTTATGTCATTTGCGAAGTCCAGCGTATCCTTGAAAATAATCGAGTTCTCGCTAAAATTTTAATGTCTGCTGGGAAAGAAGGTACTTTAAGGGAAGGGATGGAAGTGTTAGATACAAAAGGTCCTCTAAGTGCTCTGAAAGGTAGAACTGAAACGTTTGAAGGTAGCAGCACAACCATGTACATTGGGGAGATTCGCAATCCGGCTTTCATTACCTGGGAAAAGAAACCACTGAGTAAATTTGACAAATTTATAATTATCTTCATTTTGGCTCAATTCTTTGTCCTAGTCTGTAAAGGAGGGCTAAGATAAATGAAATTACCCAATTTAGCAAAAAATAGAATAATAGAAACTCTTTCTACCGGTAAGTAAACAATTAGAAATTCATGGAAAGTTACAATCCCCACCGCGGAATAGTGCACCTACACGCCTTCGTCGACGTTGTTTTTCGACCGGAAGAGCGAGAGCTAACTATCGAGACTTTGGACTATCCAGACACATACTTCGTGAAATGGTTCACGCATGTTTGTTGCCAGGGGCAACAAGATCAAGTTGGTAAGGATTAAAATATCCCTTCATTTCTATGATCATCGATCATAGAGGGCCCCTTGACTATGTCTGTATAAATAAGTTTGACTTCGTCTGTACATTTCATTTTAAATTAGAATGGTTGTTCAATCGAAAAAAAAAAAGAAAAAAAATAAAGGGGGGTATTTTTTATGACGCAAAATATTTACCAAAAGAATGATTCTGTAAGAGTAGAAAAAAACGTCGGATATGTGGTTAAAATGATTGGTCCAGCCCTAGAAATCGACTTTCCGTCGGGCAAGATGCCAAAGCTTTATAACGCTGTGGTAGTTGAAGGTATAGATAATAACGGGTTACCAATTACTGCGCGATGCCAGGTAATAGCATTCCTAAAAAAAACTAATCGAGTTCTAGCTCATGCTCCTTCATATCGTCATATAACGGTGGGAATGAAAGCAATTGACACGGAAACTTCTTTCTATAATGAAGAGGAGCTAGTAGAGGCTATTTACGAAGCAATGCCTCTGACCGTAGTAAAGGGTACACCCCCTTATTTCGGTTTCGATAACCGTGCATTATGCAAACCGATTATGGGTGGTGTTGAAAGTCGGATAATCTGGTGCGCGTTATTACTCTACTACGCGATCCAGTTCTTTAGACGCCGATAATCCGAAATTCGGTTTCGTAGGCGTTTACCCCCGATTCAATCGGGGGATCGAATTGATTATAGAAACATGAGTGTAATTAATCGATTTATTAGTCAACAAGGAAAAATATTATCTAGACGAGTGAATAGATTGAATAGATTGATAGACGAGTGAATAGATTGACCTTGAAACAACAACGATTAATTACTATTGCTATAAAACAAGCTCGTATTTTATCTTCCTTAACTTATAATGAAAATTATAGCCGGAATAGTTATACAATAATCAAGGGGAATTCTGGGTAAAACTTGTTCCTACCGACTGAACAAATGATTATTCATGATTCCATACCGGCTTCAAATTAGAGAAATGTTATGGTAAAACTTCGTTTGAAACGATATGGTAGAAAGCAACGTGCGACTTGAAGGACACGGTCCGTTGTGGATTTTTACACCCACCACTTTATAAAAGAATGAAGGTGCTCTTGGCTCGACATCGGTTGTTCTGTTCCACTAGAACCTCTCCTTTATATTTTTTTTTTTTGGGGGGGGGTTGTAATGTAAATAGTCTATGATGAAGCTCGAGTAGAAAGTATTGATTCATTTCTCAGGGGCAAGGATCTAGGGTTAATGCCAATCAATAAATTGGAACAACTTCGTAAGTATATTTTCGATATGGAAAGGGTTCCAATCGAAAAGGAAAGTTTCTTAGAATTGACAAAACTCTTTCGATACAAAATGTATCGCGTGGAAATCAACCGTTTGTATGATTCTTTGATAAAAGATAGAAAGAAATCACAAAAAAAAGGTAGGTTGCTGCCATTTTGAAAGGATTAAAAATCACCGAAGTTATGTGTAAACCCAATGATTTAAAACAAAGAAAAGATAAAGGATCCCAGAACAAGGAAACACCCTTTCAATTGTCTCAATAACTAGACCAGAAAAAAATCCAATACAAATAGATTTGTAAACGAGACAAACAAAAAGGAAAGGGGTTTAAAGACCACTCAAAAAATGAAATGCCTAAAGATTTTCCTTTGAGCTATTTGAGAGTTATTCAACTTGAGTTATGAGTACGAATGGTTTTTTTTGTTTTCAGGAACGAAGAATAAAAAAGGACTTCAATCATAATCTAATTGATTTGATCGTTTTATAGACCAATTTTCCATTTTTATTTTATACAAAAATAGAACTAGGAATCATTTTTTCTCGAGCCGTACGAGGCGAAAACTTCCTATACGTTTCTAGGGGGGGTATTATTCATCTACATCTATCCCAATGAGCCGTCTATCGAATCGTTGCAATTGATGTTCGATCTCGAAGAGAAGGAAGAGATCTTGGGAAAGTGGGTTTTTATGATCCGATAACGAATCAAACTTATTTAAATGTTCCTGCTATTCTATATTTCCTTGAAAAGGGTGCTCAACCTACAGAAACTGTTCAGGATATTTTAAAAAAGGCGGAGATTTTAAAAGAATTTCTCCCTAAATTAAACAAAATTTAATTAAGGAAATACAAAAAGTAAAGAAAGTTTCTATATTCTATACTTTTTGTATTTCCTCTTTTGTTCTATTCTACCTTTTCGAAAGAGAAATCTAAACACTTATCTAAACACTTATGTAACCACTTATCTAAACACTTATTGTTCTATTCTATCTTTTAGAAAGATAGAAAGAGAAATCGAATCACTTATTAATCGAAACGCTTATTGTTTTGTTCTATCTTTTAAAAAGAGAAATCGAATCACTTATTTTATAATCGAAATAATATAGATGAGCAAAAAGATAAATGGAATCACTTATTTTATAACTAAATAATCTAAATAATATCACTAACTATTTTATTAAAACTAAATCATCAATCAAATAAGTATAAATAATGACAATCAAAATAAATAATAAATCTAAGTATAAAAGGAGTCTTTATGAGCCGAATAAATGGCTATGAGAGCTACCCGGAATTTTCCCAAAATAACGACGACAATTGGAATAATCATTTAGAAAAATTGAAAAAAATGTTAGATCGTTTCGAAAATGTTCTAAATAATAGGAAATCCGAAATTGATCCGGTTTTGCAAGATAAACTCATAAAACCCGATTCTACGCAAAATTCCCTCAATAATTTTCCGTATTTTCCGCATTATTTGCGGATGTTCATCTTCTACTGGATAGAACGCGAGACTTCCAAAAAGTTTCTATTCGTAGAAAAGGAGTTTAATATATTGGACCAATACCGGGATTGGTTCAAAAAATCGCTAATTTTGATTCAAGATGAACATCCGAATCAAAATCTCGAAGAAATGCAGACCGCTGCGGGTGACCTACTAGGCTATGTCACAGCCCTTCGGCATCTGACTCATTACGACTGTATAGCGGGGCATGCACGAAATGCAAACGACCCGGATACTTCTGAAATGGAAAAACTACTTTCGATGGGAGCTGCATATATTCAGCTCTTTACGAAAGCCTTTTTCATTGTCGCCATTTGGAGACAAAAATGGGCGGGCCTAAAGCTACAGTCTATACGGGAGGACGTTTTAGATCAATTCATTACTGAGCTGTTAACCAGCTCAACTCCCGGGCGGATACTACTTCCAGACGAATTAAAGTCGTCTGCCGCTCTTAACGAATTTATCGATATCTTATTCAGATTCGATGAACGTCTCGATGCAGATGAGTAAAATAGCTTGTGCGTTATATAATTATCAATTAGATGCCAAACTATTTTATACATCAATCCTCGCATCTCCTACTACTGGTGGGGTAACAGCTAGTTTTGGTATGTTGGGGAAGGTCGTTATTGCCGAACCCGAGGCCACCATTGCATTTGCGGGTAAAAGAGTAATTGAACAAACGTTGAATATAGAAGTCCCTGAAGGTGTCCAACAGACCTAATTTTTATTCACGCAGGGAGCATTCGATCTAATCCTCCCACGTTTTTATTTAAAAAGAATTCTCCATTTGATATATCTGTTAAACAATTACACTCTTTCCTTTGTTTGATTTATGAATTGGATTCAACCAAGTCAACAAGTAATTGGTAAAATGACTTTTTTAAAAGAAAAAATTGTGTTCGGGAAGGTTAGACCATATATTAATTGGAATATTAATATAAAAATTCCATAGAAAAAGAAATTCGAAATCTATATAGAAGAAAAAGAAAGAAGAAAAAGAAATAATAAAAACTTGGTCCCGGGCATCTACCATTATACCCGCAATGATCGGCCATATTATTGCTATCCATAATGGAAAAGAACATTTACCTATTTATATAACAGATGGTATGGTAGGTCACAAATTGGGAGAATTTGCACCTACTTCGAATTTCCGAAAACATACGAAAGTCGATAAGCGATCTCGTCGTTAATACAAAATATAGATACTTATAATTCATTAGTAGGAGGCGACCCTTATGCTAAGAAAAAAAAGTTCGCGTTTTAAGTTTCAGTAGCTACACACTATTTACCACCGCCACCGCTGTGTTAAAGGTGCAATATACAAAGTCTAACTCCATCCCGGGCAATCGAACCATTATTTGTTTAAGAAATTGTTTGAACGAATCTGAGGGCAATCCTGAAGATTCAGAAAATGAAGAAAACGATTCCGAAAATGAAGAAAATTCGAATAATGATGAGAAATTCGAAAAATGGAATGAAATTTTAGATCGTTTCGAAAACGTTCTAAATAGGGAATATGAAATTGATCAAGTTTTCCAAGAGAAACTCATGAAACCCGATTCTACGCAAAATTCCCTCAAGAATTTTCCGTATTTTTCGAATTATTTGCGAATATTCATTTTCTACTGGATAGACCATGAGACTTCCAAGAAGTGGCTATTCATAGACTGTGAATTTTCTATTTGCGAAAGATATCTAGATTGCTTTCGCAAATACATAATTCTGATTCGAGATGAACATCCGAATCAGAATCTCGAGCAAACGCAGAGCACTGCGCGTGACTTCAAGGACCATGTGACATTAAAAATGAAGATGAATCGTCACAACTGTACCGGGCTAAATGCACGAAATGCAAACGACCCGGATACTTCTGAAGTAGAAAAACTACTTTCGATGGGAACAGCATATATTCTGCTCTTTCTCAAAGCGTTTTTCATTGTCGCGATCTGGGAAAAGAAAGTAGGCATATATCAACTGTCTAGGTCTAGGTGGAACCGCAATTTACTAATAGATGAACTTTTAACCAGCCGAACTCCTGCACAAATAATACT